ATTTTGTTTAAATTTTTAGCATTGAGAAGGTTTTTGTGATTTTTGATCGAGCTCTTTAAGCTATTAAAAAATTGGTTAAAAAAATTATGTGCACGTATATATACACAAAAATTTATCCCTGATGGTTAATTCACCTCTCAACTTGTTAGCTGGCACGTTCTAGAGTCCTCCTTGGTTTAGGGGTTTGACAAGGATAACAGGAATTCCTGAGCGTAGGGGGTAGGGGGGTTTGTCGCGCGTAAACCAAAAGGGGGCATATATAATAGAGGGTTGAAGAAAGAGTATATATGTTATGCACTTGAGGTATAAGTATGTTATTCTTAAGTTATGTCGTTCAATAATTAACCTAGTTTATTTATTTCAAGGAAATGTTCAACCTTAATATACCTGTTGTGCCTGCACTCTGAAATGCAAAGTGAAAGGAAACCAAAAAGAGAAACCCTATGCATATAAGAGAACGCCCGGCATGTTGGGTAACGCGGAGTATGAACTACACAAGTAGCCGGATGCAAGGAAGAGATTTGACGGGTGGGGTTACACCGACTGTCCATGAGATGTTGAGCAAAATACAAGGAATAGTTCAGGTGGGCCACCCCCACTGTTTGTGTCCCTGATTCCATCATGCATGATATGCATTACTGTAATCCAGTAGGTGGTCTCTTACTACATTAAAATAGTGAATATAAATGTTAGTTGGGTCATTCATAGTAAACATTGGACGTGGATTTCTCAATTAGATACGCCATCTGAAAGTCTAAAAATAAATATTATTGGATCTTATTATATAGTTTAATGTAAGTTGAAACGTTAGTACTTGCTTTTAGGTTAAAATAAATGAATGGTGTTAATACATATACACATATATATGTCCTATATTCACATATATGTGTATTTATACATCAATAGGTTACTACCAGAAGATAGTTTAATTTAGAATTCTGGCTTTGGGAGCCAGGGGTGGGAGTTAAAATCTCCTTTTTCTGGGCACTAGGAGGGGGTCTAACCCTCGATCTTCGGATTACAAGACCGATGCTTTTAGGCTAAGCTACTAGGGCAGGCTCATTTTAATGCTTTATTTTCTAATCACCCCGCCAAGGGCACAAGAATAAGGAAAAGTGCGAAATATAGCACTGATGCAATTTGTCCAATAATAATGTATGGATGTTCTACAGGTATGCCTCCAATTCATGTTAAAATAACTATGTCTGCTACTAAGGTTCAGAATAAGAATTGAGTGATTGGACGAAAGGTTAGTCCACGTTGTTTTGACGTATGTAGAATTGGCACTACCATAAGCACTAAGATAGAAAATAGTAATGCAAGAACACCTCCTAGTTTATTTGGAATTGACCGTAGAATGGCGTAGGCAAATAAGAAATATCATTCTGGCTTAATATGTGGTGGGGTGACAAGTGGGTTAGCGGGCGTAAAATTTTCTGGGTCACCTAATAGGTTGGGTGAAAATAATGCTAGAGATGTTAAGGCTATTAGTATAAGAACAAAACCTAATAGGTCTTTATAGGAAAAATAGGGGTGGAATGAAATTTTGTCTGCGTCGGAGTTTAGCCCGGCGGGGTTGTTTGACCCTGTTTCGTGTAAAAATAGGAGGTGTAGAATAGTTGCTGCGGCAACGATGAATGGAAGGAGGAAGTGGAAGGCGAAAAACCGGGTAAGGGTTGCGTTGTCTACTGAGAATCCGCCTCAAATTCACTGAACTAGGGCGTCTCCTATATAGGGGACTGCTGAGAGCAAATTAGTGATGACGGTGGCTCCTCAGAATGATATTTGTCCCCATGGTAAGACGTAGCCAACAAAAGCAGTTATTATGACTAGGAGGAAAAGGATGACGCCAATGTTTCAGGTTTCCTTGTAAAGGTAGGATCCGTAGTATAGGCCGCGAGCAATATGCATATAGATGCAGATAAAGAAAAATGATGCGCCATTTGCGTGCAGATTTCGAATTAATCAGCCATAATTTACGTCACGGCAGATGTGGTTAACCGAGGAAAATGCGGTTGAAATGTCTGAGGTATAGTGTATTGCTAGGAATAGGCCTGTTAAGATTTGTGAAATTAAGCATAGTCCTAGGAGGGATCCAAAATTTCATCAGACGGAAATATTAGAGGGTGTTGGTAAGTCAACTAATGCGTCGTTAGCGATTTTAATGAGCGGGTGGGTTTTTCGTAGGCTGGCCATTAATTGTTCTTGTAGTTGAACTACAACGATGGTTCTTCAAGTCATTGGTCTCGGTTAGAGTCCGAGCAAGAATTATGACCTATTTTATGTTTTTATTATTAGTGGCGTTAGTTTTGGGTTTGATTGCAGTTGCTTCTAATCCGACACCGTACTTTGCTGCCTTAGGTTTAGTAGTAGCGGCGGGCGTTGGGTGTGGAATTTTAGTTAGTTCGGGGGGCTCTTTTTTGTCCTTGGTATTATTTTTGATTTATTTAGGGGGGATGCTTGTAGTGTTTGCTTACTCGGCGGCTTTGGCTGCGGAGCCTTTTCCGGAGGCTTGAGGAAGTCGTTCTGTGTTGGGGTATGTCTTAATTTATTTTATTGGTGTAGTATTAGCCATAGGCTTGCTTTGAGGGGGCTGACACGGAGGTTCGTGAGTCGTGGTTGATGGTTTAAAGGAGTTTTCTTTATTACGGGCGGATGTTGGGGGGGTGGCTATAATATACTCTTTTGGCGGTTCAATATTAGTGATTTGTGCTTGAGTTTTACTTCTAACATTGTTAGTAGTGCTGGAGCTTACTCGGGGGTTAAGTCGGGGGGCGCTTCGGGCGGTTTAAATGGTAGATGCTAGAATGCCTAAAACTATGGTTAGTAAAAAGATAGTTAAGTAAGTCTTGATTATTCCCCGTTGAATGTCACTGATGGTTTTTGATATTAATATTTGGGTAAAGGCCAGGCCTTTTGGCCCTGAAACTTCAAATCAGGTTTGGTCAAGTTTAGTGGCGATTGATTGGCCTAGTGTAAGATTAATTTTAGGGGGTAGTCGATGAATGATTGCTGGAAAATAACCGAGTATGTTTGAAAAATGGTGAGGGGGAATGGTGGGGGTGATTTTGATTTGTTTGTTTGTTAGTGCTGTGAGTTCTATAGCTACTAAGAGGCCAGTAATTGTCACTATGAGGGCCGCTATCTTCAGTGCAAGGGGTATTGTTATAATGGGTGTTTTTGAGGGTATAAAGTTTGATGTAATAATAAGTCCTGCAATGATACTTCCCCAGGCAAGTCGTTTAATGGGGTTAATAACTAAAGGGTTATTTTCATTGATTGGGGAGAGGGAGAGGAATCGGGGGTGTCCCATTGTGACGAAAAAGACCACCCGGAAGCTGTAGACAGCGGTGAAGGATGTGGCAATTAATGTTAGTGTGAGGGCCCAGGCGTTGAGTTGGGAAGTGTTTAGGGCTTCAATAATGGCGTCTTTTGAGAAGAATCCGGCCAAAAATGGGGTTCCTGTCAGGGCTAGGCTCCCGATCGTTAAACAAGTTGAGGTAGCAGGTATTAAATTTTGGAGGCCCCCCATTTTCCGGATGTCTTGTTCATCATTTAGGCTGTGAATAATAGACCCTGAGCATAAAAATAGTATGGCCTTGAAGAAGGCGTGCGTGCAGATGTGGAGAAATGCAAGCTGTGGTTGATTAAGTCCAATAGTAACTATCATGAGTCCTAGCTGACTTGATGTTGAAAATGCTACGATTTTTTTGATATCATTTTGTGTTAGGGCACAAGTGGCTGTAAATAGGGTAGTTAGTGCTCCTAGGCATAGGCATACTGTTAGGGCTAGCTCGTTTTGTTCTATAAGAGGGTGGAGGCGAATTAATAAAAAAATGCCTGCCACGACCATTGTGCTGGAGTGCAGTAGGGCAGACACTGGGGTGGGGCCCTCCATGGCAGATGGGAGCCATGGATGCAGCCCAAATTGGGCTGATTTTCCAGTGGCTGCAAGGATAAGTCCGATTAGGGGAATTGTTATATCAAAATTTTTTGATAAGAAAAAGATTTGTTGAATTTCCCATGAATTAAAATTTATTGCAAGTCAGGCTATGGTCAAAATTAGACCAATATCCCCTACGCGGTTATAAACAACGGCTTGAAGGGCTGCTGTGTTAGCGTCTGCTCGTCCGTATCACCAGCCGATTAGAAGGAATGACATGATTCCTACCCCTTCTCAGCCAATGAATAGCTGGAATATGTTGTTTGCTGTAACTAAAATAATTATAGCTACTAAGAATAGAAGCAGGTATTTGAAAAATCGGTTTATGTTTGGATCGGCGTGTATGTATCATAGTGCAAACTCTAAAATGGACCAGGTGACGTAGAGGGCGATGGGGGTGAAGATGAGGGAGTAGTGATCAAACTTAAAGCTAACATTTGTATCAAATATTTGTGTGTTCATTCAATGCCAGTTTGTAATAATGCTTTCCATGCCCTGATCTAAGAACAGTATTAGTGGAAGAAGGCTAATAAAAAATGAGGTGGATACAGCGGTTTTGACGTAGGTGTTTGCCCATTCTGGGGCTCGGGGTTTAGGGTTTAGTGAGGTTAGCAGGGGGATAATAAGAATTAGGATAACTAAGATGAGGGAGGAGGATATAATTAAGGTTGTTGAATTCATAGCTTCTGCTTGGATTTGCACCAAGAGTTTTTGGTTCCTAAGACCAATGGATGAGCTGTTATCCTTCGGAAGCGTAAGAAGGCCGCGGATTTTAACCCCGGTGCATAAGTATTAGCAGCACTTATTGATTCTTATCCCTTCTTGGTGAGTAAGGGGATTTTAACCCCTGTTTTTAGAATCACAATCTAATATTTTAGTTAAATTATACTTACTAATAGCACCATCCTCACATTAATTCGGGTTTTGCTACGAGGAGAATGATCGGAATAAGGTGAAGTGCTATTAGGAGGTGTTCTCGAGTATGAAACGGTGGTAGTTTAATGATGTGATTTGGTGCTGGTCCTCGTTGTGACATGAGGAACATGTAGAGGGAATACCCTGCTGTGATAAGTGTACCTAACCCCGTTAGTGCGATGGTTGTTGGGGATCAGTTAAATAAGGTCGTGATAATTATTAGTTCTCCTATAAGATTAGGAAGTGGGGGAAGTGCGAGGTTGGCCAGGTTAGCAATGAATCATCATACCGCTGTGAGTGGGAAAAGCATTTGAAGTCCTCGAGCAAGAATTATGGTTCGACTGTGAGTTCGTTCATACGCTGTGTTAGCTAAGCAGAATAATATTGAAGAGACTAGTCCGTGGGCAATTATTAGGATGATGGCCCCCGAAAATCCTCAGGGGGTTTGGATGAGGATTCCTCCGGCCACAAGACCTATGTGGCTAACAGATGAATAGGCGATGAGAGATTTAAGATCCGTTTGGCGTAGGCAAATGGAGCCTGTTATGATGATTCCTCATAGTGCTAGAATAATAAAGGGGTAAGCTAATTCTTTGGAGAGGGGGTCTAACATAATCATTATTCGTATCATTCCATAGCCCCCGAGTTTTAGTAAGACGGCTGCTAGGACCATTGAACCTGCGACAGGGGCTTCTACATGTGCTTTGGGGAGTCAGAGGTGAACACCATATAATGGTATTTTTACTAGAAATGCGATTAAGCAGCCTGCTCATCAGATTTTATCGCCTCAGGTGCAAAGTATTAAGGGTTGGGTATATTGAATAATTAGCATGGAGAGGGTTCCCGTAGATTGCTGTAAAAGAAGAAGAGCAACTAAAAGGGGTAGTGAGCCTGCTAGCGTGTAAAAAAGGAAGTAGATCCCTGCGTTTAGTCGCTCGGTTTGATTTCCTCAGCGGGTAATAATAATTAGGGTAGGGATGAGAGTGGCTTCAAACATGATGTAAAATATAATAATTTCTGTAGCGCCAAATGCTATAATTAAAAAGGTTTGTAATGAGGCCAGGAGGGAGATGTAAAGGCGTTGCCGATTAATGGGTTCTGGGTTAATGTGGTTTTGGCTGGCTAAGATTATTAGCGGAAGTAGTCAACAAGTTAGGACTAGAAGAGGGGTTGAGAGGGGGTCTGTGGCAAGGTATGTGTTTGATGTTGTTCATCCGGCTTCTGACGTTCATTTTAGCCAGGTGAGGCTGATGAAGGCAATTAAAAGGCTATGTGTGGTTGAGGCTGTTCATAATCACTTTGGGGAGACGAGTCAGATTGTTGGAAATAACATAATTGTCGGCACTAATACTTTTAGCATTGTAGAAGACTTAGGTTTTGTAGGCGGTCGTTGCCGTGGGTTCGAGCAGTGGCTACTAGGAGTGCAAGGCCTGTACTTGCTTCACAGGCGGAAAAGGCCAGTAGCAGTATTGGGGCGGTAGAAAAACTGGTTGATTCAAATTGGAGTGTTCATAAGGCTAGCGCAATAAATAAGGATAATATTATTCCTTCTAGGCATAGAAGGGCTGAGAGCAGGTGGGTGCGGTGGAAGGCCAATCCTATTAATCCTAAAGCAAATGCTGAGCTGAAGCTAAAATGTAGGGGTGTCATAAGGGGGTCATGGACTTAAACCATAATTCTCTGAGCCGAAATCAGAAGTCTTATTTTGGACTAACTCCCTATTCTGCTCACTCTAAGCCCCCTTGGGTTCATTCATAAATTAGTCCGAGGGTTAGTAAAATTAATACTATAGTGGCTCAAAAGAATGTTCCGGTAGGGTTATAGAGTTGGTCCCCTCATGGGAGGGGCAGAAGAAGAGCAATTTCTAGGTCAAATAGAAGAAATAAAATTGCCACCAGAAAAAATCGTAGTGAGAAAGGTAATCGGGCTGAGCCCAGGGGATCAAATCCGCATTCGTAAGGTGAGAGCTTCTCTGCGTCTGGATTTATTTGTGGTAATCAAAAGGATACAATTGCTAGGATTGAGGATAGGGCTAGTGTAATAATAATGATAGTTGTGGTTAAATTCATTATCTTTCCCTGGGGTCTAACCAAGACTAAATGATTGGAAGTCACTTGTACTAAATTAATACTAGAAAGATATGAGCCTCATCAGTAAATGGACACGTATAAGAAAAGTCAGACAACGTCTACAAAGTGTCAGTATCAAGCAGCGGCCTCAAAGCCGAAGTGGTGCTCAGAGGTGAAGTGATATTGGATTTGACGGAGAAGGCATACGGCAAGAAAAGTTGATCCAATAATTACATGTAGGCCGTGGAATCCTGTGGCGACAAAGAATGTAGAGCCATATACGCCGTCTGCAATAGTGAAGGGTGCTTCATAATATTCTATGGCTTGTAGGGCAGTAAAGTATAACCCTAGAATAATTGTTAGTGCAAGGGACTGAATGGCTTGTTTTCGTTCACCTTCTATGATGCTGTGGTGGGCTCACGTAACTGTGACTCCGGATGCCAGTAGTACGGCTGTATTGAGTAGAGGGACTTCAAATGGATCTAGTGTAATAATACCGGTTGGAGGTCAACATCCTCCTAATTCTGGGGTTGGTGCTAGGCTTGAGTGGTAGAAGGCCCAAAAAAATCCAAGAAAGAAAAATACTTCTGAGGTAATAAATAGAATTATTCCGTAGCGAAGTCCTTTTTGAACAGGGGGTGTGTGGTGACCTTGAAATGTCCCTTCTCGAATAATGTCGCGTCATCATTGAATTATTGTAAGAATTAGTAAAATTAGTCCTAGGGTTATTAGTGTTGTTGAATGGAAGTGAAACCAGATTGCTAGGCCGGACGTCATTAGTAAAGCGCCGATAGCTCCGGTTAGTGGTCATGGGCTTGGGTCAACCATGTGATATGCATGTGCTTGGTGGGCCATTAAACGTTTTCTTGGAGATAGAGGCTTAGTAATAAAACAAATACGTAGGCCTGAATCATTGCGACTGCAACTTCTAGAAGTGTTAAAAGAAAGAGAACAGTGGCGGTCAAAATGGCTACTGTTGGTATCATTGGTATAAGTACAAATACAGCAGTGGCGATAAGTTGAATTAATAAATGGCCCGCAGTTAAGTTCGCTGTAAGTCGAACTCCTAAAGCTAGGGGTCGGATAAATAAGCTAATTGTTTCAATAATAATTAGGACCGGAATTAGGGGGATGGGAGTTCCTTCTGGCAGGAGATGGCCGAGGGCAATGGTTGGTTGGTTGCGCATGCCAATAATTACTGTTGCCAGTCACAGGGGGACAGCAAGTCCTATGTTGAGTGATAGTTGGGTTGTGGGTGTGAAGGTGTAGGGGAGAAGACCAAGTATATTAGTGGTAATTAGGAAAACTATTAGGGAGGTTAGAAGTAGCGCTCATTTATGGCCTCCCACATTTAGTGGAAGAAGTAGCTGATTTGTAAATCGGTTAATAAACCAGGTCTGTAAAGTGATAAGTCGGTTATTTACCCATCGGGCAGGAGGGGTGGGGAATATGACTCAGGGAAGTGCGATTGCAATTGAAATTAAGGGAATTCCCAGGAAGGATGGGCTTGCAAATTGGTCAAAGAAGCTTGTTATCATGGTCAGTCTCAGGGCTCAGTTTTGTGTTTTTCTGCACTAACTGGTGTAAGTTCATTTGGGGTTATGTGGTTTAAAATTTTAGTGGGGATGATGGAAAGAAAGATAATTCAGGAGAATACCAGGATTGCGAATCAGGGGCTGGGGTTTAGTTGTGGCATTTCACTAGAGGTGGTCGGCAGTCACCAAACTTTGGCTTAAAAGGCCAATGCTTTATCCAATAATTAGCTTTCTAGTGAGGCGTCTTCTAGCATTAGTGAGGATCAGTTTTCAAAGTGTTCTAGTGGGACGGCTTCGACTACAATGGGTATAAAGCTGTGATTAGCTCCGCAGATTTCAGAGCATTGTCCGTAGAATACGCCAGGGCGTGAAGCAATAAAGGCAGTTTGATTAAGTCGGCCTGGCACAGCATCTATTTTTACCCCTAAAGACGGAACAGCTCAAGAGTGCAGGACGTCCTCTGCGGAGACCAGAATGCGGATGGGTGATTCCATGGGGACTACTATTCGGTGGTCTGTCTCTAATAGCCGAAATTGGCCGGGTGTGAGGTCTTGAGTCGGTACTATGTAGGAGTCAAAGCCCAGGTTTTCGTAGTCGGTATACTCGTAACTTCAGTATCATTGGTGGCCTATGGCTTTAATTGTTAGGTGTGGGTCATTAATTTCGTCTATAAGGTATAAAATTCGTAAAGATGGAAGGGCGATTAAGACTAAAATAACGGCTGGTAGTACGGTTCATACGATTTCAATTTCTTGGGAATCTAAAATATACTTGTTGGTGAGTTTAGTTGAGACTATTGCAATAATAATGTAAAGTACTAACGTACTAATTAGAAATACAATTATTAGGGCATGATCATGAAAGTGAAGAAGTTCTTCTATAACGGGTGATGCCGCGTCTTGGAATCCTAGTTGTGTGGGATGTGCCATTAAGTTATTAAAGATACACAAGAGTTTAACTTGCAATTTCACCTTGACAAAGTGATGTAATATATTTTACTAATATCTTAAAAGAAAGTGACAGAGTGGTTATGTGACTGGCTTGAAACCAGTTTATGGGGGTTCAATTCCTTCCTTTCTCGTTAGTTTGATTGAATTTGTACAAATGCTGGCTCTTCAAATGTGTGGTAGGGCGGAGGGCAGCCGTGGAGTCATTCTACGTTAGTTATAGTTAGTTCTACTGAGGATACTTCTCGTTTAGCGGCAAAGGCTTCTCATAAGATAAATAAAAACATAATTACCGCTACTAAAGAAATAAGTGATCCAATAGATGACACTGTATTTCATAGGGCATATGCATCTGGGTAGTCAGAATATCGTCGGGGCATTCCGGCCAGGCCTAGAAAGTGTTGAGGGAAGAATGTAAGGTTTACCCCAATGAATATTACACCAAAGTGGATTTTGGTTCAGGTGTCATTTAAAGTGTAGCCTGAAAATAGTGGGAATCAGTGTACAAATGCTGCTATAATGGCAAAGACAGCTCCTATTGATAGAACATAGTGGAAATGTGCAACTACGTAATATGTGTCATGTAAAACAATATCTAGCGATGAGTTGGCTAAAACAATCCCTGTTAGCCCTCCGACTGTAAACAAGAAAATGAATCCTAGGGCTCATAATATTGGTGTTTCTCATTTAATAGAGCCTCCGTGCAATGTGGCTAATCAGCTAAATACTTTAACTCCTGTTGGGATGGCAATAATTATTGTTGCAGAGGTGAAGTAGGCACGAGTGTCAACATCCATTCCTACTGTAAACATATGATGTGCCCAAACGATAAAGCCTAAGAGGCCAATGGCCATCATAGCCCACACTATGCCTATGTAGCCGAAAGGTTCTTTTTTACCGGCGTAGTAGGCTACAACGTGAGAGATAATACCAAATCCTGGTAGAATAAGAATATATACTTCCGGGTGTCCAAAGAATCAAAACAGATGTTGGTACAAAATTGGATCTCCTCCTCCGGCCGGGTCAAAGAATGTGGTATTTAGATTACGATCTGTAAGAAGCATTGTGATTCCGGCGGCCAGAACTGGTAGGGATAGCAGTAAAAGTACGGCTGTTACAAGCACAGCTCATACAAATAGGGGTGTTTGATATTGGGAAATAGCTGGGGGTTTTATATTAATTGTTGTGGTGATAAAGTTAATTGCCCCTAAGATTGAGGACACTCCTGCCAAATGAAGCGAAAAGATTGTTAGGTCTACGGATGCTCCTGCGTGGGCTAGGTTGCCGGCAAGAGGGGGATAAACTGTTCAGCCGGTTCCGGCTCCAGCTTCAACCCCAGAGGAGGCAAGTAGAAGAAGAAAGGACGGAGGGAGAAGTCAGAAGCTTATGTTATTTATTCGAGGGAAGGCTATGTCAGGTGCGCCAATTATTAGCGGAACGAGTCAGTTTCCAAATCCCCCAATGAGAATAGGTATGACTATAAAGAAAATTATTACGAAGGCATGAGCAGTAACAATAACATTATAAATTTGGTCATCGCCAAGAAGTGACCCAGGTTGGCTCAGTTCAGCCCGAATAAGAAGGCTTAGGGCGGTTCCAACTATTCCAGCTCAGGCACCAAATACTAGATAAAGGGTACCAATGTCTTTGTGGTTTGTAGAAAAGAATCAGCGTGTAATTGCCACAGGTAGGGTGGCCGAGCGTAGGTGGCGGGTTGTAGCTCCGCAGACAGAGGTTCAAATCCTCTCCTTACCAAGCCCCGTGGTGAAATAAGCACGCCGGATTGCAAATCCAGAGATGCAGACTAACACCCTGCCGGGGCTTTCCCCGCCTTGACCAGGCTACGGCGGGGAAAGTAGGTGGATGCTCGCTGGCTTGAGCGCTTAGCTGTTAACTAAGAGTTTGTAGGATCGAGGCCTTCCCATCTAGAAAGGCCTTAGTTTAATAAAAACATTTGATTTGCACTCATAAAATGCAAGATAGAGTCTTGTAGGTCTTAACAGGAATTAGAAGATTTTAACTTCTACTTAGGGCTTTGAAGGCTCTTGGTCTAATGTTATCCTAAATTCCTAAGTGGTTAGTATTAGAATGGAGGGGGTAAGGGGTAAGAAGGCTAATGCAGTTGTGGTTACAAGCGCTAATGGAAGTGAGGCTTGGGTGTTATTGGTTCGTCAGGGGGTTGTGGAGTTATTCATGTTGGGGGAAATAGTGAGTGTTATTGAGTAGCACAGTCGGAGGTAAAAGTATAGGCCAAGAAGGGCGGCGAGGGCTATGATTGTGGCAATTATAGGGAGGTCTTGTTTCGCCAGTTCCTGCAAAATTAATCATTTTGGTATAAACCCTGTCAGTGGTGGGAGTCCTGCTAATGATAACAGGACGAGGGCAGCGGTGACAGAGAGGATTGGGGTTTTTGATCAGATTGTGGCGAGAGAATTAATTTTTGTTGTGGCGAATATTTTAAATGTTAGAAATGCAGCGGATGTTATGAGGATGTAGGTGAGTAAGGTGAGTAAGGTGAGTTGGGGGGCGTATTGTAAAACAATAATTATTCAGCCTATATGGGCAATTGATGAGTAGGCAAGAATTTTTCGTAACTGAGTTTGGTTTAAACCCCCCCATCCTCCGATAAGAGTGGATGAGAGTCCTAGTGCTGTGAGTAGTGTGGGGTCAATGTTATGGGCTGTCTGTATAATTAGGGCTAGAGGGGCAAGTTTTTGTCATGTGGATAAAATCAGTCCTGTTGTTAGATCCAATCCTTGAAGTACTTCAGGTATTCAGAGGTGTATGGGTGCTAATCCAATTTTTAGTGCTAAGGCAATAATAACTATTGCGTTAGCAAGGGGGTTTGATATGTCGGTTATGTCTCATGTTCCAGAAACCCAGGCGTTGGTGGTGCCTGCAAATAGGATCATGGCTGCGGCGGTGGCCTGGGTTAAGAAATATTTTGTGGTGGCTTCGATTGCGCGGGGGTGGTGATGTTGCGCTATTAGGGGAATAATGGCTAAGGTATTGATCTCTAGGCCTATTCAGGCTAGCAGTCAGTGAGAACTTGCAAAGGTTAGGGTAGTTCCCAATCCTAGGCTGGATAATAAAATTAATAATACGTAGGGGTTCATTGATGGAGGAGGGACTTTAACCGTCATGTTCGGGGTATGGGCCCGAAAGCTTTATTAGCTGACCCCATCTTAGAAAATGGTGTAGAGGAAGCACTAAGAGTTTTGATCTCTTGAGCATGGGTTCAACCCCCTTTTTTCTAAGAACCGAGGGGACTTTAACCCCTGTAAGCCACTCTATCAAAGTGGTCCCTGGGCGTTCGGGCACGGTTCCAGACTATAGTTGGGGAGGAAGTCCCGCTAGCGCGATTGGTAGCGCAATGTGTCATAAGACCAGGGCTAGTGTAATGGGTAAAAAGTTTTTTCAGACAAGGTGCATAAGTTGGTCGTAACGGAACCGAGGGTATGAGGCTCGCACTCATAAAAATATAATTGAAAGAAGTGCGGCCTTGGTTATAAGGGTTATGGCTGTTAGTTCGGGGGCGGCTGTAATGTGGGAAGATCCTATAAAAAGTACGACTGAGAGGGTATTCATGAGTAAAATGTTTGCATATTCGGCCAGGAAAAATAAGGCGAAGGGGCCTCCTGCATATTCTACATTGAATCCAGATACTAGTTCTGATTCTCCTTCCGTTAGGTCGAAGGGGGCTCGATTGGTTTCAGCAAGGGTAGAGATGTATCATATTGCAGCTAGTGGTCAGGCTGGGATTAATAGTCAGATGCTTTCTTGGGCGGTGTTAAATGTCTGTAGGGTATAACCTCCTGAAAAAATGATTAAGGAGAGTAGAATTAGTCCGAGACTTACTTCGTAAGAAATTGTCTGGGCCACTGCCCGTAGGGCTCCAATTAGTGCGTATTTTGAATTGGATGCTCAGCCTGAGCCTAAAATGGAGTAGACTGCAAGACTTGATAGGGCTAAAATAAATAACATACCTAGGTTGAGGTCAATTACTGGATGAGGCATAGGTATGGGTGCTCATAATGTTATGGCTAGTGTTAATGCTAGGATGGGGGCGGCCAAAAATAGAAATGGGGACGATGTAGAGGGTCGTACGGGTTCTTTAATAAATAGTTTGACACCATCTGCAATGGGCTGTAAAAGTCCATAGGGTCCGACTACATTGGGACCTTTTCGTAGCTGCATATATCCTAATACTTTTCGTTCGAGTAGGGTTAAAAAGGCTACTGCTAAGAGAACAGGGACAATGTAGCTTAGGGGATTAATTAGGTGAGTTATTAAGATGTTTAGCATAACTGAGGAGAGGATTTGAACCTCTGGGTAAAAGGGCTTAGACCTTTCGCAATTTACCATGCTCTGCCACCCCAATATGTCCTTATTTTGGCGGTCGGGTTTTGCCCTCCCTTTATTTAATTTATTTGTTTTCATTAATTAGGGGTGGGGCGTGCTTCAAGTATAGGCCCCTCTTTTCCGATCCTTTCGTACTGGGAAAAGTAGCGTTACAGATAGAAACTGACCTGGATTGCTCCGGTCTGAACTCAGATCACGTAGGACTTTAATCGTTGAACAAACGAACCCTTAATAGCGGCTGCACCATTAGGATGTCCTGATCCAACATCGAGGTCGTAAACCCCCTCGTCGATATGGACTCTGGGAGAGGATTGCGCTGTTATCCCTAGGGTAACTTGGTCCGTTGATCGGCTTTATGCCGGATCATTATTGGTCAGATGTTCTGCGGCTTAGAGGTGTCCCTCTTAGCTTTAAGGATGCTAGCTCCTTCCGCTCGGAGGCTTGTCTTTCCTCCGTGGTCGCCCCAACCGAAGGTAAAATCTTACATTCCACTAAGTTCTCATTTTTTATTAAATTGTTTGACGTGGTTAAGTCTTGTACCTTAAGCTCCAAAGGGTCTTCTCGTCTTGTATAATTATACCCGCTTCTGCACGGATAGATCAATTTCACTGACTTGAAGAGGGAGACAGTTAAGCCCTCGTTTGGCCATTCATACAGGTCTTTATTTAAAAGACAAGTGATTGCGCTACCTTTGCACGGTCAAAATACCGCGGCCGTTGAACCCGTAGTCACTGGGCAGGCTGGACCTCCTATACGTAAGAGTTGCAGGAGGCGATGTTTTTGGTAAACAGGCGAGGCTTGTGTTTGCCGAGTTCCTTCCTCTTCTTTTAGTCTTTCCCTTAAAATGCACTCCAGTGTGGGGTTAACGATGTGTTAGTTGCGAGGTCTTCTTGGTTTTTTTATTATTCGCATTACCCTCTTGATTTGGGTTCGTTAATTTTCAGCGGGTTGTCCGATCTAATTTACACTTGTGCTGGGAGAAGGGCGGGCCTTCTTGTTACTCATTTTAGCATAATTTCTTCCATGGGGGCATGGGTTAGCTTAATAGTTTTAGGGAAGTAAGATTTTTTGTCGGTATAATAAACTATTGTCTGTTTGAGCTTTAACGCTTTCTATCCAGGTGGCTGCTTTTGGGCCCACTAAAACAGTAAGTTTTTTGAGTTATGATCTTTATTCTCCTGAAAAGGTTGTGTCCTTTGTTAAAGGGGCTGTACCCCCTTGAACTAACTCTCGTGCATTACTCTTGGTCGTAGTAATAGTTTGTTTCGGCTTGAGGGGCACGAGGCTGAACTTCTATCCATTTCTTAAGCAACCAGCTATCACCAAGTTCGGTAGGTCTATCACTTCTACCCGGAGTTCTTCCCACTCTTTTGCCACAGAGACGGGTTAGCCCTAATTTATATAGGCTGTCTCGGGGTAGCTCACTTGGTTTCGGGGTTTCAAACTAAAGGGCTCTTTGCTTGGGGGTTCTTGCTAAATCATGATGCAAAAGGTACAAGGTTTAATCTTTGTTTTTTTCTGCTTTAATGGGTTATTTCATTTCTCTTTCAGCTTTCCCTTGCGGTACTTTTTCTATAGCTTCGGGGGTTTAACCTTTTCTGTCTCCCATACTCAGGTAAAAGAATGATTTAGTTTATTTGTTAAGGTAATATTTTATTATTAATATTGTGGGGTTACTTAAATGTTTGAGCTAGCTGTTTGGCTCAGGGTGATCTAATTTGCATAGATGTCTTCTCGGTGTAAGTGAGATGCTTAACTTACTCAGCCACGCCCTGGGTTTATCCAAGTGCACCTTCCGGTACACTTACCATGTTACGACTTGCCTCCCCTTGTCAGTGCTTTGGTATTAAATATATTTGTTGCATTTTGACAGGGGAGAGTGACGGGCGGTGTGTACGCGCCTCAGAGCCGGGTTCAAAAGGACACTCTTTTTCCTTTTTACTGCTAAATCCTCCTTCAAGCACTATTTCATGTTGCGTATTCGTAGTGTTCTGTAGTAGAAAATGTAGCCCATTTCTTCCCACTCCGTGCGCTACACCTCGACCTGACGTTTTGGGTTGTGCCCATTTTGCTTACTTTTATTACCTTCACAGGGTAAGCTGGCGACGGCGGTATATAGGCTGGGGTGACCAGGGGTGGTGAGGTTTAACGGGGGTTATCGGTTCTAGAACAGGCTCCTCTAGGGGGATCTGAGGCACCGTCAGGTCCTTTGGGTTTTAAGCTAATGCTTGTAGTACCCTGGCGGACATGTGATGTATTTAAATGTCTGGGTTTACGGCTGAGCATAGTGGGGTATCTAATCCCAGTTTGTTTCTCAGCTTTCGTGGGGTCAGGTGAATAGTGTTAAAGCTACTTTCGTGTAATTGGATTTCTAGCGCCTGGAAGCGTATGACGGCCAGAGGGCTATTTGGCTTTATTGTATATAACCCTTAACCACCCTTTACGCCGTAATACTGTTAACTAGGGCCTCTCGTTTAACCGCGGTGGCTGGCACGAGTTTTACCGGCCCTGCTGGCCCTAACTAAGTCGAGTTTTCACTCATGGCTTAATGTTTATCACTGCTGAATTCCCTTGGGGGTGTGGCTTGGCTGGGCGTCTTGGGCTAAGGGTTGTGTGTGCCTGATGCCTGCTCCTAATCCCCGGGCGGGGGGTCGAGGGCGAAACTCACGGGGGCGCGGATACTCGCATGTGTAAATTGGGCAAGAGCTAACGGTAAGGTCAGGACCATGCCTTTGTGCATGCGGAGCTTTCTAGGGCTCGTCTTAACATCTTCAGTGTTATGCTTTACGTTAAGCTACGCTAGC